ATTGAAATTTAGATTTATTGATATTGAATTCGTGAGATTTTTTTATTTCCTATGAATTGTGCTTTTCAAAATAGAAAAGCACAATTACGATAGACAAGGAAGAATCTTAATATTCCATTCTACTTTATACTAAGGCCTTGGGTCTCAAAATCATTAGAAAAAAGATTATGAATTTTAGACTCCGATTGGAAACGAAACTTTTTAGTTCTGACTGTTCTGGATAAACAAAAACTATATTTCTAGTACGGATAAATTTAATTATTAAAAATGAACTTACGAAGATGAATATACTAATTAAGTAGTATTGATATTGAACATTTCCATATGAATATACGAATGTAAATGCATCTTTCTTCATTGTTTGCTAAACTTTATTGAATATAGACAATTCAACATGAATTTCCTATTATTATTTAAAGTAAGCCGCCGCCATGGTGAAATTGGTAGACACGCTGCTCTTAGGAAGCAGTGCTAGAGCATCTCGGTTCGAGTCCGAGTGGCGGCATAAATATTAATTCATGTTAATAATAAAGATACAATAGATCTAATAGTATAATAGATCTAATAGAATCTAAAGAATCTAAATTTTTCAATATTTTAGATTCTATTTAAGCCCCAATTTCATTTTTTAAAAAGGACTTTTCTTTATGATATTTGCGACCTTAGAGCATATATTAACTCATATTTCCTTTTCGATCATCTCAATTGTGATTATAATTCATTTGATGAACTTATTAGTCTACGAAATCGAAGAATTACGTAATTCGTCAGAAAAAGGAATAATAGCTACTTTTTCCTCTATAACAGGGTTTTTAGTTATTCGTTGGATTTCTTCGGGACATTTTCCTTTAAGTAATTTATACGAATCATTAATTTTCCTTTCATGGAGTTTATCCATTATTCATATAATTCCGTATATTAGGAATTCTAAAAATGATTTAAACGCAATAACTGCACCAAGTGCCTTTTTTACCCAAGGTTTCGCCACGTCAGGTCTTTCAACTGAAATGCATCAACCCGCAATATTAGTACCTGCTCTACAATCTCAGTGGTTAATGATGCATGTCAGTATGATGTTATTGAGCTATGCAGCTCTTTTATGCGGATCATTATTATCAGTTGCTCTTATAGTGATTACATTTCAAAAAAAAATCGATTTTTTTTTGAAAAACAAGAATTTTTTAAGTTTAAGGAAATCATTTTTCTTTGGTGATATGGAATATTTGAACGAAAAAGGAAATATTTTAAAAAAGACTTCTTTCCTATCATTTAAAAATTTTTACAAATATCAATTAATTCAGCATTTGGATTCTTGGAGTTATCGTGTCATTAGTTTAGGGTTTACCTTTTTAACCATAGGCATTCTTTCTGGAGCAGTATGGGCTAATGAAGCATGGGGTTCATATTGGAATTGGGATCCTAAGGAAACTTGGGCATTTATTACTTGGACCATATTTGCAATTTATTTACATACTAGAAAAAATTCAAAATTGCAAAATCAAGTTACGAATTCGGCATTTGTAGCTTCTATAGGATTTCTCCTAATTTGGATATGCTATTTTGGGATTAATCTATTAGGAATCGGGTTCCATAGTTATGGCTCATTCCAATGAATATCTAATTGAATAAAAGAAACTGCATAAAGGATACATAAAAGAATCATCAGATACACAATGAAATCTTGTGCGAGTTTTTGAGAACCTTTTAAATAGAGGAATTATTCAAATGGTTCTCAAAAACTTTAGATATATCTTATATCTAATTACAATTCTAATTAACACTTACCTTTTTTTCATTGCACAACGAAGAATCGTGAAAATATGAAAGTCAAAGAATTCTAAGACTTTTTTTTTCCAATTAATAATTAATTAAATTTATTGAATCTAAAAAAAGAATTAGTATCTATAAAAAGAGAACTTGTACCTTGTCAACCGATAACGGGAGAACAAATCAGGATAAATACCAATTCCTATTACAGATAGAAAGATATAGATCAAGACAAAAAGTTCTCGTAGTCCAGAATCAAAAAAATTTGAGTTTGTAATATTAAATAGCTTGTATCCATAGAAAATCTGACGTAATATCGTAATATAGATAATAAAAAATAGAAGTTAATATCATTTTAATTGACATTACAAAAGTAATTAACATTTTTGGTATGAAAAGATATTTTGGGCTGGTAATTATTCCAAAAAAGAGTAAGAATTCTGTAATAAAATCACTCATTCCTGGCAATGCAAGAGAAACCATCGAGAAACTACTAAACATGATAAAGATTTTTGACATTGGAATAGGTATCCCCCATCTCTTCGAGATAAAAAAAAGGTATTCTATCACAACTTGTTCCTGCTAAGAAAAAAGCGCAGCACCAATCAATCTATGAGATAGTCTTTGTAAAATGATTTCATTAAGTCCTATGCCAGTTATTCCTATAATTAGGAAACCTATACCTAGAATCCTATACCTAGAATTCCTATTAATAAAAAAAAAGTCTCGAGAAGAAAATGATGCTATTTGACCACTATACATTGCTAACATCAAGAAATAGAAAAATCGCGGATTTTGAGTAATTGGCCAAGCTACTAAAGTAGTTCTAAATCCTGTCAGTAAAAAAGGTCCTATGGAAAATCCATCGGTTTCCAGTCTCGATTGAAAATCAAAAAGATTGATCCATTTAGAATCCTTCTTGGATTGAGTTAATGGATCGTATCGTCCAATTGTAAAATGATAAAAAAAGAAATAGATCATTAGAAGGATACATATATATATATAGTATACCACCTATATACCTTATTTCTCCTATGAGTGAAAAAGATAATTGAAGAACCTGCAAATATGGGCAAAACAAAAAGTCTTGTTAACCAAGGAAAATAACTCGTGATAAAGACAAGATAAGATTATACCAGAAAAGCCCGTGCTCGGGAGAAGAATAATTCTTTTCTCGAATACGGGCTTTTGTCGGTAAAGAGGAATCAAATGATTCAAGTGGAGTTTTTTGTCACATATCAATAAGAAAGACCCATGCTGCGAGTTGTTTCATGCCATAAATAAACACGGACACTCAAAAAATCCGTTGGACAAGCGGATTCACATCTTTTACAACCTACACAATCTTCGGTTCTTGGCGCAGAAGCAATTTGCTTAGCTTTACATCCGTTCCAAGGTATCATTTCCAATACATCCGTGGGGCAAGCTCGAACACATTGGGTACATCCTATACATGTATCATAAATCTTTACTGAATGTGACATTGGGTCTATAAATTCCAGTTTTGAACACAAAAAATTTTCAATCTGGTAAAATAAGAAAATGAAATAATCATATATTTTCTATTGTAGACACCAGATGAATCAATGATTTATCAAAAATTTAAGAATCTATAGATTTTTTAATCTGTTTATGAGAAAGGACCAAGATACTTTGATTTCTATTTCAATAACCATGAAATATAAGTTTACGAATTCAATTCATTTTAATTTTACTATATGTATATAGATATAGAATATAGAAAGATTCTAGTATATAGGTATAATAATTCTATAGATAGATATATAGATAGATAGAAATAGAATTAATTTGATATTGATATAATTGATATATCAATATCAAATTAATACGTTTGTTATTAGGTTAGTGATAGAAGAGGTTAGTAACTCTAAATCTCAATCATAAATCTATATGAAAAAAGAGAAGAAAGAAAATAAATAATAATAAGAGAATTTTAGATTCTATTAATATTGAATATTGAATTCTAATTCTATTAGATTCTATTTAGAACATTCTAAAATTAGAAAAGTCTTATGTTTTGATTTCTATGTGAAAATAGAAGAATTATGACTATTCTTCAGCAAATTTGATTGATTAATACGAATTGATTTTCTGTTACGAAGGATCGACGAAACAATAGCTAGTCCAATAGCTGCTTAAACAGCAGCAATGGCTATAACAAAGATTGAGAAAATTTCTCCTTTTAATTGTTGACTATCAAATAGATTGGAAAATGTGACGAGATTTAGATTCACCGAATTCAGTATAAACTCAAGATACATAAGTGTTCTAGTCATGCTTCGACTTGTGATCAGTCCATAGATACCGATAGGAAATAAATAAACACTTAGAAGAAATACATGTGCTAACATTATTAATAAATTCCCTATCTCTCTCAATTCATTGAAATATGAACAAAAATCAAACCGATTAAGTTGACTAGAATAGAAGAATTACAGAACAAAAAAATAGATTCACAGTAAATTGAGAAAAAAATAGATTAAATCCATTTTCATTTTTTTAATAAAAAAAGAAGTTCTTCTTTCTTATTATATTTTATATTAGTTATAATAGATTATTATAATAGATTATTGATGAGCCATAGTAATTGCACCTATCAAAGAAAGTAAAAGGATTAGATAAATGAGTTTAAAAGGAAGAGAAAAATCTGTGGATAAATGAATCCCAATTTGTTGAACGTTACTTATGAAGAAATCCTGTTCTATAATCTGATTTGATCTTGTAGTCCAAAAAATTCCGTACCATAACGTATTTGGTAGAGTAGTCATTCAATGAAAAAAAAAAGACTTGTACAAACCAATGAAGTTATCCTATTTCCAAAGGTCCGCAAATAGGAATCATTGGAATATTCTGAACCGTTCATAAACAGTACAGCAAATATGATTAATACATTTATGGTTCCCACAAATAAGTAACTGCGTGGCAGCTACAAAATAGGAATTCAAAAAAATATAGAATTAAGGATATACAAAAAAGAAGAAACAATACCAATGAAAAGGCAGAATCAATGGGATTGGTAAGTAATACTATTCCCAGACCTCCAAATTTAAGAACTGATCCCAGAAATATTACTAAAGATATTGAATAGTTACAGGTAAATTATTTGTATGGGATAAGGTAATTATGAAACTTTGTCCAATTTATCTTGTGGCTCATATTTTTTTCCTTAATTCATTTTTTCATTAATTTATTAAAATAAAATTAAAAATATAAACAAAGAATAACTGAACTAAGAAAAAAATAATGAAAAAATAAAAAAGAACAAGAATAATAATAAGAAATTCAAATTTAATTAAGAAATTTTTGGTTCCCGAATATTTAATTGATCCATTAATTTCTTATAACGCACTTTATTTTTCTTTGACAAATAAGTCAATAATCGTTGACGTTTTCCTAGAATTATTCGTAGACCCCTTTGTGATAAAAAATCTCTTTTGTGCAATTCTAAATGTGAAGTAAGTCTTCGTATCTTACTGGTGAAATGGAATACTTGAAATTCAACAGATCCACTATTTTCTTCTTTTTTTTCTTGTGTAATAACTGAGATGAATGAATTTTTTTTGACCATAAATGAAAATTTGTATCTTTATTTTCTGTGAATTTTACCGATCAGGAAAAATAAAATAAAAAAATAATAATAAAGAATATTTATTATTATTTTTATCTTTTCATCTAGTATACATCAAAATTGGATTATATTCATATACTCTTTTTTTCATTTATCATTTATGTGGTTTATGTTTTTATGTTTTGTATATTTTAATCAAAATATACAAAACATATATGTATTCACGAAATAGAACAATTTCTTTATTCTTTTTACTTAAATAAATTTCACTCTTCCTAATGAAAATTGATATACTATAAAACTATAAAATCAGCATCATGTATTAGAGTCTTATTACATAGTGTATATGTTTTTTGGCTTTCTCATCTACCAAATATGTTATACGATATGTAGGAAATCAACTCTAAATTCTTTTTTTTTCATTGGAATTGAATTGATTCCTAATTGTTAATACATATGTATTCTTGACATACTGAAATGACTGCTGTTATTGGCATCAAACCAATAGCGATTCATACAAGCTAAATCTTCTAATCTATAATTGGGCCAAAGAAACAATTTGAATTTAATTAAATTTTTTCTATCTGTATTAATATGTTTGTTCTCATTCAAAAATTGCCCACAGTTTCTTATTTTATTTTCATTGCAAAATCTTGGATTTCTATCCACAACATGAAAATTCCGGTAATTTAAACAAATTCGAATTCGAAATTCTCTACGACGTCTGGGGGATAGAATATTTTCAGGAACAAGTAAATCATAATGATTTTTGTCTCCACTCAAAAAGATGTTGCTGTGTCGTGCAATGGATTTTTTAAACCCCTCTTTCTCAATTCTTTTTTTTGTGTATTTTTTATTTGTTTGGTACTTCTTATTACCGACTGATAAAATATCCATAGTTTGATATATAATAGATTTTCCATCTCTTCGTATAGATAGACAAATTGGTTCAATAATAAATATTCCCTTTCTTATCAATTCTGCAAAAACTAGGTCCCTTTGAATCACCATTTCATTTAGATTTATTTCACTTCTTTGAATCGAAGATATAACAATTTCCTTTGGATTTATCAGTCTAAGTAGGAGACAATATGTCCTTATATTTTTCATTAATTTATTATTCAAATGATAAGCCCATCTTAGTTGAAAAAGTAAATATTTTCTCAAAAAGAAATCTAGTTCCATTTCATTATTGCTCTTATATTGTCTTTTTTTTATACCTTTTTTTATTTCTAAGCTTACGTAATCTTCTTCAAGATCTTTTTTTTTCTTAGATGATTTTACGTTAATTTTTTCATTTATAGAAAAATGAAAAAAGAGTGATTTGATTGGGATGATCCAAGGTTGAATTTTATATACATCAAAAAGTAGTACAAATTCTGGGAAGAACCAAGTTTCTAGATTGGATATAGTATCATGATTGGATGCGATATCATTATCATAGAACCTTTTTTTATTCATTCCCATGCAATCAAAAACGAAATTCCATGTTTTGCTCTCTTGATGAATTGTAGGAAAAAAAAGATCTTTTTTTTCCATTTTGTTGAAATTATTTATTTCAGTCTTAGTATTTTTCTGAATCTTGATGCCAATATGTGCATTGGTCCAGATCTCTATATTATTCTCAATATTATTTAGAAAACAAATATGAAGAATTCTACAATCAAAATATTTTCTATCCAATTTAGTATTCCTATCAATAAGAAATCCTTTGTCTACTTTTTCTAGATAATCATTACTAGGTATACTTACCAATACATAAAATGATTCAGGTTTCGATGTATTTAAATGATATGTAATTTCTTGGTCCCCTTTTTTTTCTAATGTTGATTCAGAAATGTATAAATTAGGGAGGCTTATGTATTTATATGATAAAATATCATATCTGTAATGTTTTTTCCATTTATCTTTTTTATTCATAAATGAATTCTCTGCATAGTCATTTTCTTTCATGGAATAAATGAATCGATCTTTTTTATATAAATCCAATTGGTTTGATTCCTTATTTTGAATCATACGATGTTTATCAATTCTATTTCTCCATTCTTTAGGTACTAATACTAATTGATACTTTTTTTTTTTAGATAAATCGTATTGATAATAACTTTTTAACCAGTTTTTCCATTCGTTCATTACAAACGTATTAATTTGCTTATGTCTTGATTTAGAATTAAATATTCCGTGTATCATATAATAGTCTTTTAAATTATCCTTAAAAAAAGGATAGCTCCCTTGATATCGAAGTACAGGTCTCAATTGATACTTATTAAGTAATTGGTTTTGTGATATTTTGTAAAAAACATATGCTTGGGATAGGGAAGATAAGTTCCAATAAGTATTGTAATTTTTATTGCTAGTCTTAGTATTATCAATATTTGAAAACAATTTTTTTATAGTCAAAAGAAAATTCATTGTATTTTGATTTCTTTCATCAATTCCTTCTTGTTCTTTATTTATTCCATTGTTGTAAATGGATTTATTAAAGATCTTTTTTGTTGATTCAAAGAAAAGTTGTGTATTGATCTTAAAAATGGTAATGGTACATAAAAAAATATCTATGTATATTTTTTCAATAAATGATTTTATAAAGTAGTGTGATTTACGCATTAATCGGATATTTTTCCTTTTTAATATTTTCCAAATATGCTTCTGTAATCCCGATCTTTTATTATCATAAATTATAACTATTTCTTTTTTTTTCTTGTCTTTTGCAGTTTCTTCAATTTGATTTCTGATTTGAATTGTCTTATCAGAAAGATCTTTCATTCTTCTTTCTATTAGTGGATAATTGAACCAATTTATCGTTTGATTTAGAACGGATGATTCACTAGTAATATTTCTTTTTAAATCTTTTTTCTTTTCGTTTGATTCATATACTTTTTCTTTCCTCACTTCAAATAATAAATTTAGATTTACTTTATCCAGTTTTTTCATTATTAGGTTGATAATTCGAACTATTTGGATGACTCCTTTTTTTTTTCTTTTTTGAAGTTCTTTATAAATAGGTTCAAAAAAGAAAGGTCGTTTTCGAGGAGAACCAAAAGGAAGTTCCGCTTCCATTCCCCAGACTGTTAAAAAACAAAAATTTATTTTTTTTTTTTTTTTTTTCATTAGATCTCTATGATGAGATCGTGCCCTAGATTTTTTCCAAGGTTTCAGACAGAAAGGATATAAAATCTTTATCTGAATACCCTCTATTAACCAAGCTTCGGGAAATTCTGTTTCTGATAATTGAACACCGTTATAGGTGCATTTAATATGGATTTCTCTATTCCATTCCTTAAAATCCTCGTCCCACTCGGGAATTTGAAATAATAACATACGGAAAAGATTTTTGGCTATTATTAATGAAGGTAATATAATGTATTTTCTAAGAAAAGATTGGGTTACTAACATCAAACCTCTTATTACTTGAGTAATTATAAAGGTATCCCAAACTTCTGATATTTCTATCTGTTCATTTTTATATTTTTTTTCTTCTTTTTTATCTTCATTTTCAAAATAGGAAATTTTGAATTCTGATTCTTGTTCTCTCCCCATCCAATTCCTAAAAATTATATTCTTAATTTCGTTGATATCAAAAAACGAAAAAAAAGATGTTTTGTATAGACGATCCAAAAAAAGAGGAGAATGTACATTTACTTGAAAGAGGTTCCAAATAACTGTTTTACGTCTTTGAGCGCGCATGGATCCTTTGATTAGATTGCGACGAAAATCCGATTGTTGTGAGTAACGTATCAAAGCCACCTCTTCCTCTTCCATTTGATCATCCTTGTTACTAGTATTCTGAATACTAGAAAGAGAATTGGTATTCTGATCATTATCGTTATAAATTATCACACTTTTGGCTCTTCTTGAATAAATATCATAATATTCTCCCTCCAAACCTTCTTCATTTTCGTCTTCCTCGTCTATCAAATTCTCGATTAATTTGTATGACCATCGAGAAACCTTTTTACTGATTTCTTCTTTTCTAATTCCAATAGATTTCTTTTTCATTATTTTTTGATCTTTTGTATGTGTTGTAATTACATCAAATAAAAATTGAAAATATTTTGCTTCACTTTCTGAATCAATTCCTTTTTCTTCTGTAGAATTCAAAAATGATTGACGGTGAAGTTCTACGGAATCATTAAGAAGTAGATCATGAATCTTATTTATAAAAAAAAATTCTACTAAATCTTCTGTATCTGTATAAGTATTCATGATTGCACATGAATCTAATTCTTTTCTCGTTCCTCGATAGGGTCCGTTGAAAAAAGGATCATAAGCTTTTGGCAAGCATTTCTTTTTTTTTTCATCATCACATAATATGGTTTTTTTTTCAAGCATATCCAGACTAGAGGATCTCTCATTTTTTTCTATAATTTGGATTCGGCTTCTCAATTCATTATTCAAATTGAACTTTTTTTTTTCATTAGCATAAATCCAAGAATTATAAAGATCTTCGTCATATAGTTTTTCTATTATGTACAAAGAAATTCTTCGTTTTAGCATTTCCGAAAAAGTTGATAAACTGGGCGGATATGTAAAGGATATTATTTGTTTCCCATCACTTATACATGTAAAAAAAAAAAATTGTGACATTTCATTGCGTAAAGCATTTTCTAATTTCTCATTTTTTATATATCGTAATGGACGATT